TCTTCATATTTTGACTTATATGAAGTTTCTTTCTTTGCTACAGCTCATAAAAATCGTCGTTTTGGACGATGCAGATGTAGCGAGCCTTTTTTTTAGTATTTACTAGCAGATTTGGTCTTCCTTTTTCTTTCTATAGTGGAGATAGTCGCACGTAATGACAGATCACCGCCATATTATTAAAAGCTTGTGGTAAGAATGGGTTTCGTTCTAGTGCCCTAAAATAATATTCTAAAGCTTTTGTATGTTCTCCATTACTTGTGTGGATAAGGCCTATATTGTAGAGTATATAACTTCGATCGTAGGGATCGATTTCTAGTCGCATAGCTTCATAATAATTCTGTAAAGCTTCCGCATAATTTCCTTCGGATTGAGCTGACATCCGTTACGGTCGTCATTCGATTCAAAGAATCTCCGTTCCAGAACCGTACGTGAAATTTGCATCTCATACGGCTCCTCCTTTAATATGCATAATGAGAATAAGAAACACATGGAATCAAAAAGGGGTGCAATATTTTCATTATGGACTGAGCGGGGCTAGCGTTTTTACAAAAAAATATCTAGCCAACCTTCTTTCGAAAGAGCTTTTACTAACATCAAACGTCTTGATACTGAATAGAAAGGATAACTCCAGCAATTCCTTTGTCCTCAACGCCTCCTAATTTCCAGGAAATAGTCACTTCAACAGTCTTCGATGGTTATATGGATAACCAAAGTACGAACGAGATGGATATTTGTTGTCCCAACCATTTTTGTTAGTCCCAATCCAGATACGAGAGGGGAGTAGGTAGGTTATTTTTAACAAAGCTTTTGTGTTGTCGATTGCTAGGTGTAGTGCTTCTTCCCCTATGCCGCCTATTGATACTATATTACCAGGAAGTAGGATTGACCCGTAATACAGAACACAGAGGTGTAACCTTTCGCTCAATACTAAAATCGATAACTGAAGCATAGTATTTGAGGCTGCATCAATCGAGGATACACGACAGAAGGAATTGTTCTATTTCTAAACTTCACCTTCAACAAGCGTAGGTTTGTTTCAATAATATAGAAGCTTATTTCAATAATATAGAATAAGAATATTTTTTCTTTCTATCTCAAATCGTATGCCTTTTTCGTAAAACTAGAAGCAGTAAAATTGAATTAAAAAAAAAAAAAAAAAGAATCAAATCACACCATCTCTGTAATAAGTAAATGCCTCTTTTTCTCCTGAAGTTGTCGGAATTATTCGTAATAAGATATTGGCCACAATTGAAAAGGTCTTATCAATAAAATTTCCATTTATACGTGATCTAGGCATAGGTATCAATCCATTCTATAATTCTTCTCATTACCCTTTCTTTGGGGGAAAATGATCCCACAAACAAAGGATTTTTACAGTACGAAATAACATAAAAGCAGATTCATTTCCAAACAAAATAAATTTAATGAACCTTCTCCTACTACTTAATTTTTTTAATATTTAAAATTTTTTTTATTCCAATTATTCCAAATACTCAAATTGCTCCTTTTTCAAAAATCAATAACAAGAATCAATAAGAAATAAAATAGTTGAATCCTGTTCGAATTCATACAAAACAAATGTAGTAGTATAGGAACTATTCCAATTTCATCGAAGCGGAAGAATCAAGGAATTTTTCGATTAGGTCAAAAATCATTTTGATTTAATTATGATCTAAAGAAGAGTAAAGGAAAAAGAATCGAATAATCATTCTATGATGGAAATCAATAGAATAACTGTTTATTTTTCCTGTGTCCATAGCGAGTATACACTATACAACCAAATAGAAACATCCCCGGGATGATTCATGAATTTGTAATAGATCGATGAGATAAAGGATTTGTTAGTGAGAACTTTAAAACTAGAAAGGAATTTTCGAATTTTTATGGAATTGTAGTCTAAATCGAAATAGAACCATGGGTGAAGAGTATCCATTAATCATACATGGTCTAAAAAACATAAACCCATCAATCAGTGGATTCGTTCAAATTCATTGATTTAATCCGGTCTATTTGGGCTGGTCATCCCTATCGAAACAAAAATCGAAAGTATTCATATAAATATGAATTAATTATAGTAATGTCTCGCTATTTCTTCGGTTTATGAGTCATAATCATTGTGTAGGAGAGATGGCCGAGTGGTTTAAGGCGTAGCATTGGAACTGCTATGTAGGCTTTTGTTTACCGAGGGTTCGAATCCCTCTCTTTCCATACTTTCGCTTAATTCGCCAACATTCCTAACTGTAACAAATCAAACAACAAGAAATACCATTTAATTTAGTAGTAGAACATAACAGTTAGGTCCTTCTTTTATTTTGATTTTAATATATATTTGACTTTTCATTGCTGCGGTACGTAAAATACTGGTAAAGTAAAGTACGGGCAAGGAATTAAAATCTTTCTGCCGATCTATGATACATGAATAGGAAAAATCCAGGGAGGGGTGGGATATATGAGTCGGAGAAAATCCGGACCAAACCCCTGACTTTAAACCTTAAGTCAAATTACTTTGGCAAAAGTAGGGGGCAAAATTGTCCGAACTCTTTGCTTTGTATTTTATTTAGGGTTAAGTCTGACGGGAATAATATTCTACCACTAGCAATTCATTTATTTTTAAACCGACCCACTTACTATCTATTATTTGATTGACTAATCCTTTATATGGTAATGGGTGAAGGGTCAAATGTTTGGGCAATTCCTTACGGGGGGATGAATCAAGATAATTTTTAATTAGAGTTCTGGATTTTTGTTCATCCCTCGCCAGAATAGTATCTTGGGGTTTGCAACGATAACTTGGTATATCTACTATACGACCATTAACTAAAATATGTCTATGGTTAACTAATTGGCGGGCTGCCGGAATAGTCGGAGCCATACCCAACCTAAAAAGGATGTTATCCAAACGCATTTCAAGTAATTGTAGTAAAACCTGACCTGTTGACCCTTTGGATTTTCTAGCGATACGCACGTATTTAAGTAATTGTCGTTCTGTAATACCATAATGAAAACGCAATTTTTGTTTTTCTTCTAGACGAATACGATATTGAGATCTTTTCCCGGAACGTGATCGGTTTCTAAGATGAGTTTCGTCTCTAGGCCTTTTATTAGTTAATCCAGGCAAAGCCCCTAGACGGCGTATTTTTTTGAAACGAGGCCCTCGGTAACGCGACATAAAGACTCCTTTCTTTTTTCTTTATTTATTTTCTTTTTTTATATTTCATTTTACAAAAGAAATCGAAATTAAAACTGAACTAAATGATAAATGAAGCGAAATCCCCTGAAGTATTGTATTACAATAAATAATAAATAATGAAATGAATTATTATTGTATAAATATCCTATACGCTTTTTATTATATATTTAATTTTGTATTTTTATTTTAAAATATGTAAGTAAAATAAAAGTAAAAGAGAGGGTTAAATCTCCGCACACCAAATCAGGAAAAAGACTCTTTCTTTTCCTTTTATTCATATGAATAAGAAAAGAAAGGGGACCTTATTGTTTGTTCTTTGATTTCAAAAAATTATTCATCATGTAAAATAAATAGAACAAAAAAAAAAAAAAATAGAGAAAAGCCGGCTATCGGAGTCGAACCGATGACCATCGCATTACAAATGCGATGCTCTAACCTCTGAGCTAAGCGGGCTCACATAAATTCTACATACATAGGAATTCGATAAACTATACCTTAGTCTAGGCTTAGCTATTAAATATTATTAACTATTCATTTTTATTCTTTTATAATAAAAAAAAATTTGATTTCAAATCAAATAAATATTGAATTTCGTTTTTTTTATTTCTTTCATTTCTATATATTTTTTATTTTTGTCTAGAATAATTAAATTCTATTTAAATTCTATTTCGTTCTATTTAGAAATTATATGAAATTTTATTTATATTTAGTTTAGTGAGTCTATGAATTTGAAAATTCATTTCAAATCAAAATTGAAAATAATTATATTATTAATATAAATGGATATTTATTTTCATTGTTGTTTTTTGTTATAGTATATAGGTCTGCCCTAAGAAAAAAACCTAAAAAAAGGAAGGAAAGGATAAGAATAAAAAAATTCATTAAAAAAAAAATTCGAATTATAAGAATTTAGAATCGATAAAGATGAAATCCAGATAGATCATAATAACATAATAAGATAGAAGATATTCTTTTGCTTTCATTCAGAGACTAAGATGAAAAACAAAGAATCGAACCCTTGAGTATTAAAAATTGCATGGGAAAATAAAAGGATAAGAAGATATATATGGTATATATCCATCCATATTGAGTTGCAGCTACAGAAATGATAGAATCATTTCTAATTAGACCAAATCAAAAAAAAATATAGGCTTTCGATAGAGATGAAAGAAGTTAGACAAAAAAGAAAAAAGGAGGAAACACCTTTCGATCTAGTAATCGGTATAGTAATCCGTATCAAATCTAATGAATTCGACGGTTCCGACATAAAAGAATAAAAAAGAGGGGGGAAAGACATTCCACTGAGATCCTAATTAAAAAAAAAGAAAGGGGGATATGGCGAAATCGGTAGACGCTACGGACTTAATTGGCTTGAGCCTTAGTATGGAAACCTACTAAGTGAAAACTTTCAAATTCAGAGAAACCCCGGAATTAATAAAAATGGGGCAATCCTGAGCCAACTCCTTTTTTCAAAAAAAAAAGGAAAGGTGCAGAGACTCAAAGGAAGTTGTTCTAACAAATGGGGTTGACTGTGTTGTGTTCTTATAATAATTCTTCCGTCAAAACTTCAATAAAAAAAAAAGGGTAAAGCATATACGTAGTGAACTATATCAAATGATTAATGACAACCCGAATCCGTAATCTGTATTTATATATATATAATCTGATAATCTGAATTATATTTTATATAATATGAATATGAAATATATATTATAAAATAGATAATTCTATCTAAATAAAAATTTTAGAATATGAAATGAAAAAATTTATATTAAAAAAAGGAAGAATTGTTGGGTTATGAATCGATTCCAAGTTGAAAAAAGAATCCAATATTCATTTACTCCATAGTCTGATAGATCTTTTGAAGAACTGATTAATCGGACGAGAATGAAGATAGAGTCCCGTTCTACATGTCAATACTGACAACAATGAAATTTATAGTAAGAGGAAAATCCGTCGACTTTAAAAATCGTGAGGGTTCAAGTCCCTCTATCCCCAAGAGCTTATTTCACTCCCTAACTAGTTATCCTTTTTTTATTAAAAGTTTGAAGGTGGCTATGCTCCTCATTTTTTTGTTTTCAATTTCAAAAGGGCTAAAGGCTCCGGACGGAAATGCTTTTCCCCTATCACAAGTCTTTTGATATACGTACAAATGAATATCTTTGAGCAAGGAATAATCATTTGAGTGATTCACAATCAATATCATTACGCGTACTAAACCTTAAATAAACTTAGAGACAAAGGAAACAAAGTCCTTCTTTTTGAAGACCAAAGAAATTACGGCACCTAGATAAGCCTTTGTAAGACCTTTCGTCCTTTTAATTGACATAGACCCGAGTTCTCTATTAAAATGAGTAGATGTTGCGACAGAAGGGGGAATGGTCGGGATAGCTCAGCTGGTAGAGCAGAGGACTGAAAATCCTCGTGTCACCAGTTCAAATCTGGTTCCTGGCACATGGTTAATTTTTGGACGAGTATCCATTCTAGAAACTAATCAATATGGATTGATGTACATATTCATTAATAGTCGAGATCATGACACATACGTAAGTTATTTATTTAGTTATCGCGCAATATACCCCATCTATTTTTTAGATAGATGGATAGATAGTTTTTAAAATAAAGAATTTCATTATGTTTTCTTTTTTTTTTTTTTTTTCATATTGTGTCTCCTCTCATGCAAAATGAATAGATTTTTAATACTTCATACATATTCCAAAAGGTTACATTAGTTAGTTGAAACGCCCAAAAAACTAAGAGGAGGGGGGTACCGGTATAGCGACCCCCCCCTCGAATGCCGGGGTGGGGGGGTTGTTGATTCTCTGGCATCCCCTACACTAGAGAATACCCCCCCGTGTCCTTGTTTTTCCTTTACCGGGGGGGGTTGTTGATTCTCTGATATCCCCTACAATAGAGAATCGGATACCCTCACCCCCCCACCCCACCCCATATCTTTTTCCATTTCTTCATACATTATATGACTTTCTGTAGCCCGTCTAAGTAAGTGATTATGCGCGGTACAAAGCTCATGATGGAGAACTTTTTAGTTCACTCTATCGACTCTTAGCTCATCCAAAAGAAAACTTTTTAGAATCTCAATGAATTCTAAATTTTTCGTTTCTTTTTTTATCCACCCACAGTGCCAGCGGTACATCAATTACTCTATTTTTATCCACCCACAGTGCCAGCGGTACATCAATTACTCTATTTAATCTAGAGCAAAACATCCAAATTTAGATTAGATAGCAGAAGTTGTAGAAGTGAGGACTCCTTTCTTATCATTCAATAAGCATCTTGTATTTCATAAAAATTGGGGACAATATAATCCTTACGTAAGGGCCATCCTATCCAACTTTCGGGCATTAAAATACGTTTCAGGCGTGGGTGATTATCATAATAGATTCCCAACATGTCATAGGATTCCCGTTCTTGAAAATCCGCGCTTTTCCAAACCCAGAAAACGGATGTAATTCGAGGATTGCTCCTTGGAGCAAATACTTTTATGCATACCTCTTCCGCTTGATCCACACCGTACTCTATTCTCGTAAGATGATACACACTAGCTAACAGCCCGCCAGGTGCTACGTCGTAGGCACATTGAGAACGTAGATAATTGTAACCATATGCATATAAAATGACAGCAATGGAATGCCAATCCTCGGGCTTTACTTGTAAAGTCTCTATTCCTTGGTAATCGAAGCCCAAGGATCTATGAACTATCCCGTGTTTGACTAGCCAAGCGGACAAACGACCCTGCATCTTTTTTATATCTCCCGCATTTATTTATTTGTATAAATATTTATTTGTATATGTATAAATATTTTACTTTTTTTTTTTACGATAGGATGAAATTTATGAAAATTGACCCGCTGCTTAACTTAAAAAAAACGAATCCTGTTTCATTTAATTCGCTAATTCGCGGGAAGATACTGAACTCTTGTATTTGAAAAAAGTTTCTGGAGGAATCTCTGAAGTAGATGGAGATTTATATAGTAATCCTTGATTATAATTTCCGGTATGAATACTACGTCCAACACGAAACTTGTGATTGATAGTAAAACATCGATTCTTCTGTTGAGACTTAATTCTATCTTCATAGATTTCACGAGATATTTTCTTACGAAGCTTTGTTATAGCATCGATAACTGCTTCCGGTTTAGGTGGACAGCCCGGCAAATAGACATCCACGGGAATTAGTTTATCGACCCCCCGAACAGTACTATAGGAATCGGTACTGAACATCCCCCCTGTAATTGTACACGCTCCCATAGCAATAATATATTTTGGTTCAGGCATTTGCTCATATAATC